TTTAGGGATTGGCGACTTACCCATTCAATGACTTTGGCACCGGACGTTCCCAAAATGGATACTGTACTTTCGGGTCGGGTGAATTCAATAATAGACGCCTGTTGGCATTCCAACCTTCCTTCTCCCTTCAGGGCCTATCCGAAAAGAAAGAGAATTCAATACTTCTTGGTTGTGAATATCTGAATAGGACAAACTGCCCTGTGGATCTCTTTGCTTCGGAACAAAATAATTAGAATTAGGCTAGGTCAACTGGAATGTGTATTATCGATATAGGGGATCTTTCAATTGAGAAGATCCATCGACCTGAGGCAAAGAGAAAGAAAGGTCTATCTATTTTTTTAGTTATTCAATTAAACCAATGATTCGTTATTGGAACAGATAGCAACAACCATCTCATCTGGGAAAAGCCATCTTTTTCTCAACAATGTCTTTGTCATTTGATCCAATAGCGTTTCGTTAGATAGGAACAGATTGGATAAATATTGATAACTTTCAAATAGAGTATTAGAACGGAAAAATCCATTAGATAATGAACTATTGGTTCTAAGCCATCTCTGGCAATGAATCAACAATTCAAAATGCTTTTCTTGCGTATTCTTGATAAACCAGTGTTTATATATAGATGTAGGAAGATCTGTTTGGGAAGTAAGAAGTCCCCTTAACATCTCTTCATCTGCAAAGAATTGTTGATGTGAAAACACAGAGACAAAAGGCTGATCTTTGAATAGGAAAAAGAGTGGATCCGCAGGGTCCCAAATGAATTGGCTTATTCGAAAAAAACCCTGTTCTTTGGAAGATCTATCTCGTGTCTGGTACTGCATGGTTCCACCCTGCAAGAACTCTGAATCATTCTCTTGAAGCTCATCCTCTTCATCATAAATGATCCGCTTGCCCCAAAATGACCTGGCCCAATAGGGAAATCCCAATTCATTGGGCCTTTCAATACAATCAAATAGAAAGCCCCAAGGGCGCCATATTCTAGGAGCCCAAACTATGTGATTGAAAAAATCCTCCTCTATCTGTTGCGGGTCAAGGACTCCCCCCCCTTCTTCAAACTCCGATTCATATTTTTCATAGAGAAATCTCTGATCAACGATAGAATAAGATCCATTTTGAATCATATTGAAGGGATTCCTTGGTTCGGACCGAAGAAGCAATGTCACTCGATCATTATCAAACTGACCACAATCTTTTTCTGTCCGCGAGGATCCCACCAGAGCGCCTTCTACTTCTAATAGGCCATGAACTAGATCAGAATTATTCTCAACGAGTCCATAAGAAGTGATCCCATTTTTTTCATCAGGTACGGGTAGAGACCAAAGGTCTTGAGCGATCAATCCGGCAGAACAACTCAAAAGATAAAGAAGTATCGTTAATTTCTTCATACTCGTTCCAAGTTCGAAGTACCATTTGTACAAATAAGAATCCCCTCCGTTACATGATTTCTTCTTCATATAGATAGATATAGGATCTATGGGGCAATTACTTAGAAGTACGTTTTGTGAAACAGCCCTTCCTATCTGGTAGAAAAGGATCCCATGATCCTGAACCGATCTTACCTGAGATCGCAAATCCCAAGTTTGTCTATGAAGAACAGATCTAATTATATTAGTGTCTATAATGGATTTTTTTTGTATAATACTAATCGATAGGGCTTCATTGGTAAGTGCTACAAGATCTCGTACATTGGAACCCATCGTTGTGGACCCGAATCCATTAGTATGAAACATTTTCTTTTCCAAGTGAAATCCCCTAGTATATGAAAGAGTGAAAAAGTGTTTTCGTTGTTGTGGAATAAGAAGTCTTCGTATCTTAATGCATGTATTTAATTTATTCGGAGCTATTAGAGATGGATCTACTTTTTGGGGAATATGACTCGAAGCAATAACAAGAAGATTTCTAGTGGAACATCTTTCATAATCCCTGGAGAGATAGTTCACTAAAAGACCGAGGGACAAGTAATTCGACTCATTCACATCCAGATCATGAATGTTTGGAATCCATATTATGCAAGGAGACATTGCTTTTGCTAATTCGAATTGAAAGGTGATATAAAATCGGTCTATTTCCGGCATCATATCCATAGTTAGCGTATTCATCATAGTTAGAAGCTCCAGCTCCATATCAAGGTCACGGTCACTATCGTCACTATCATCAATATCGTCACTATCGTCACTATCATCAATAAGAAAACCCTTAGGCTTGTTATCCAGGAACTTGTTCAGAAATACTGTAATGAAAGGAACATAGGAGTTTGTCGCTAGGTATTTGACCAAATAGGATCGTCCAGTTCCTATAGAACCTATCACTAAAATACCCCTAGGGGGGGGTAGGGCTAAGCGGAGCGAAAAGGGTTTTCCATGAGATGGGAAATGAAAACTATTAGCCCCCCAAAGGGTTTGTGAATAAGTAATTGTCTGATAATTAGCAAGGAATATCTGTCTTTCTGCTAAACAGGATGTATTGAACTCATAAATCATTAGATACTTTTTATGAATGT